TGTCCATATAGAACTAGACACCATTTTTTTCTATTTATATAGAAAATTTGTCAACAAATAGTATAGAGTTTCTTTTCTCTCTATTATTGTATTGGCCTCAGATCAGACTATAAACCGAGGATCGAGGAAAGCGGGATTATGACAGGTTAGTTTCTATCTAATAATTCATGAAAAGTTCAAGAAGAATATTATCATATTCTTCCAATTTAATAGACGCGAAATTGAAAAATATCTTTTTCGCGTTTATAGAAGAGGGTTTTTTGAATCCTTTATTTTTTTTTTTTTTTTTCTATTCTAGTTATAACTTTAGCAGTTTTCTTGAACCATATCTATCAAACCTCCTTCAGGAAAAAAGAACTTTACTATATTAAAATTAAAATTAAAATTAATTAAAATTAAAGTTAAAGAATATAAATAATAATATAAAAAATATTACATAATGTAACTAATAAATAATATGATTGATTGATATAGTACCTCTATCTAATATAATTAAATATAAATAAACATAAAGAACATAAATAAGATAACCCTTTTAAAATATAATATATTATGTGATATAATATGGAATAAATAATATATATATATAATTTAACAAATTTTAAAATAAGAATTAAAATATGAAATATTAAAAATAATATAATATTAATGTGTTTTTTACATTATAACACGAATAATATAAAAAATAATATAAAAAATGGAATCGAATACCATATTAAATGCTCCTTTAATTAATATATCCCTTTTTTTTTTTTTCTAATAGAAATGGAATAGAATAAGACATAAATTTTTTTCTGTTTTTCGGTTATGAATACGGAATGGCTATGAATGCTACGCAATTTGTCCCACCCGCTCTAGAGATAATAACTACAGCCCAGTTTACTCTTCGTTTTCTAATCTTACATTAACTCGAACTATCTTTTCCTAATCTTATTCAGTTAGTTTTGATTGAAACTTGTTGTCCATTTATATATATGATTTAACATGCCAACTATTAAACAACTTATTAGAAACGCAAGACAGCCAGTCAGAAATGTCTCGAAATCCCCCGCTCTTCGGGGATGTCCTCAGCGCCGAGGAATATGTACTAGGGTGTATGTGTGACTCGTTCAGATTATATTATAATATGGATGGAACAAAAAAGCAAATGAAAGGAAAGAATTTTTCCAGTATTAATGATCATTACCAGTGAATAAGATAAAATGGAAGAACTCCAGTCACTATCTAAAATGAAAAAGATCTATTCATATGAAATTTATGGTTTCCATTGGTGTAAATCCGATTTAAGATGAGAAAAAATTTCCCATTGGTAGCGAACGTTATCCATTAAGCGGGTAATCTTATTTTTAGGGCAAAACAAAAAAATTATGCTCCCATTCTTGCAAGAACGGACTAACAGGGCCAGCTATTTAGCTAACCTTCAAAATTCAATACCGTTACTGTATAAGTGGATCTCATTGTAAAAGACCTATTACTGGATAATTCATGGGTAGAGCCAAAAAGTTTGAACTGTACAAGTTATCAATAACATTCAGTAAATGAAGTAAAGGGCTCCGGTGTATAGAGAGGACCTCACCGTTTAAGAAATAACCATAGAAACGAAGGAACCCACTATTTCTGTATTCATCTATATTTAAGTTGAATTTACATTTCTTTTTTATTTGTTTGATACACCAATACAATTTCTTATTTTTTTGTCTTGTTTCAAGGCAAAATAAATGTCTAAAAAAAAGAAAAAATCGTGGTCGGGAAGGTTATAGTAGCAAAAGCCATTGGGATTTTTATTTTATACATTGGAAAATTACGTTTTGTTATTAATAGATCGATCAGGAAGGGAAAAAAGAATAACTCAAAGAAAGAAAATAAATTAGTTATTCATCAAAGTTTCATTTATTCAATGACTAGGGTTAGACGAGGATATATAGCTCGGAAACGTAGAAAAAAAAGTTGTTTATCCCGTCAAGGGGCTCATTCAAAACTTACTCGAACTATTGCTCAACAGAAAAGAAGGGCTTTGGTTTCGGCTCAGCGGGATAGAGATAGGAAAAAGAGAGATTTTCGTCGTTTGTGGATCACTCGGATAAACGCAGTAATTCGCAAAAAAGGGCTATACTCTAGTTCTAGTTATAGTAAATTTATAAATGATCTGCGCAAGAGACAATCGCTTCTTAATCGTAAAATACTTGCGCAAATAGCTATATTAAATAGGAATTGTCTTTATATGATTTGATTTCCAATGAGGTCATAAAAAAAGAAGATTGGAAAGAATCCATCCCCCAAAATTATTTAAATCAAGTTCCCCGGAGAATAAACTCCGGGAGGGTAGAGTAGAAATTAGTCTGATAAAATACAATCCATAAAAAAAATCAAAAAACCTATTCAAAAAAAAATCCCCCGATTTTTTATTATCCTACGACACAGCAATCAAATCTAGATTCTCATATTTTTTAAAACAAACCAGCAACCCATTTTTGAGTTAAGATTAGAATTTGTTTTTGATTCAATTATCAATTGTATAAAGACCTATTTTTTTTTCTAAAAAAAACCTATTTTTTATTTTCGGTTCTAAATTTATCAGTTCTAGTAGTCGACTTGATTCTTTCAAATTTTTTATTTTTGTTTCTAAATTTATCAGTTCTAGTAGTCGACTTGATTCTTTCAAATTTTTTATTTTTGTTTCTAAATTTATCAGTTCTAGTAGTCGACTTGATTCTTTCAAATTTTTTGCGATTAGTAATAAAAGGTAACAAAGATAAGATACGAGCTTTTTTTATAGCAAGAGTAATTAATCGTTGTTGTTTCAAGGTCAATCTAGTTACTCGCCTAGATAATATTTTTCCCCGTTCACTAATAAATTGACTAAGTAAATTCGTGTTTCTATAATCAATTCGATCCCCTGGTTGGATCGGGGACAAACGTCTACGAAAAGGTCGCTTGCGTTTAATAAGGAGTCGCTTAGATTTATTCATAGTTTGTTTAGTTTATTCCTTAATATAAAATATAATATACCGAAAATCCTATTTCGGTTGGACATAAAAAAAAAATTCGAATTAAGAAATAGGATTTGGTTTGTTTATTTCTATTTTATATATTTATTTCTATTTTATATATTTATTTCTATATATATATTTTTATTTATATAATTAAAATAAATATATAAAATAGAAATTTGATATTTCTATAATATTTATATAAATATATAATTTATTTATATAAAATAGAACGAAAATAGTTTTGTCCCCTTCCTTGAAAGAATGATAGGCAGACGTTCGGTTCGATCTATTTCTTTATCTCTCCATGAATTGTATGTCTGTAACAATAGGGACAGAATTTTCGCAATTCCAACCGACTAGGCGTATTGTGTCGATTCTTTTGAGTAATATATCTGGAAATGCCCCTTGATTCCTTATTAACACTCTTTCGAACACAACCGGTACATTCCAAAATAACTTTTACTCGGGCATCTTTACCCTCAGCCATCAACCTAACCTCCTTTGGATTTTTGATTCAAGCCACCTTTCTATTATTATTTTCGGCCCGAAGTGAAGAAGAAAGGAAAATCAAAAAATAGAAGTTTCTAACTCGAAATACAAATACAATTAGAAAGATTTCGTTGCAATCACAATCAATAGAGTAATTATAGTAAATAAATTTAAGAAAAACTCCGTAATCAAAAGGTTTCTAACCATATTTCTAATCACAATATCTCATTTTAATAGCCTGTATGATACCTATTACCCTAGATTCACATTTTCGTTTCCACTCTCCCCCTTTTTTTAGAGATTTTCATTCGAACCGGATCCCAAGTTTTGATGAGGTTGAATCTACTTTTCGTCTTTCTCCCCTCGAATATTCTTATATTATTAAAATAAGGGGGGGATTAATCACAGATAGTTGATTCTATCTCTAATCTTCGTTACCCCCTTACCACGTCAAAAACTAGAATGAAAAAAAGGGGAATGTCAGCGCATCCGGGAAAAAACGATTGATTTCTATTAATAGGCCGGCTAAAGCCCCAAACCATAGAGTACTTAGGACCGGTGCCACGGAAAGATATGTTTTTAGATCCCGCATTGAAAATCCTCCTTCGTTTTTTTTTTTTCTTTAATGTAATATATAAAAGAAAGGCAATACATATCTAATCTACGATCAGATGCATAGATAGTTTAAAGTTAAAAAAGACTACTTTTGTTTGTACACAAAATCCCTAAGCTAAGTCAAATTAAAATAAATGTACAACGATCCGGTAGATAAAATATTTTTTTTTTCAGAAAATAGAGTAGCATGCCCCTTCCTGCTGAGCATTCCCGAAAAGTATTTTTTAATTTACGACGGGTTTTTCAGATATATCAAAATATTTTTATTATACCTTATATGATATGAGACCAAAAAGAGGAAATGGCAAGATAAATTATGTATATAGGAAATAGCGATGTGGAAAACAAGACAAGGATTCTTTACAATTACACTATAAAAACCAATTGAATTGAAAGGGATGTAGCGCAGCTTGGTAGCGCGTTTGTTTTGGGTACAAAATGTCACGGGTTCAAATCCCGTCATCCCTACCTAATTACTTTTCCTCTGAGAAGTAAGGAGGAATTTCATTTTAATTAAAATCGATTAAAAACAGAATTTCTCATTTTTTTTATCATACTCTATATGAAGTATATGCATGCAGGATGTAGATGTAGTTTTTTGTTACAAAAAGGTTTCTTTACAGTCTTATCTATTATGATAAGAAAGCGCTCTTAGTTCAGTTCGGTAGAACGTGGGTCTCCAAAACCCGATGTCGTAGGTTCAAATCCTACAGAGCGCGATTCCATTCTTGTTAGGTCGAATCGAATTAATTATCGAATTAGACTGAAATAACTGAGCAGTAATCTAGATTTGACCTCCTACTTTCTCTAATCTACAGGAGGTCAATTAAAAAAATATTTGTTAATTAATCTAATTAATCAAAAGCCCAACTGATCACCACGTCTGTATTGTAAATATGCGGTTACGAATAATCCAGCCAAAGTAATAGGAATTAGACCTAAGACAATTCCAAATAGAAAAACTTCAATCATTTCAATTCCTTTGAAAAAAAAAAAAGAAAAAGGTAATATCTATCTCTAAATATTAATCTGAATTGCCCATGAATCTCAATAACCAAAAATTATCAATTGACGCGATAAAGAGCTAAAAAATATATGGAATCCCACATAAAGATTTCTTGAGTCGTTCATTCGATTAACTTCAAATAAGTCCTATCTTACTCAGAACTATAAATAAAACGGAAGTTATAATTAAAGTCAATAGTAAAAAACGCAAAAAATTAATTATCCTAGTTATAGTAGGTATATTAAGCATGAAGGAACTAAATTAAATATGTTCTTTTTTTTTAATTAAACTAAACTAAATTTGTGTATATCAAGGTACTTGCCTAAGTTTCCATTTTGAAAGATCGGGGGGAGAATAAGTAAAAATATGAATTCTAAAGAAGGGGTTCAATTGAAAGTTTTTGATTTATCAATTATTAACTATTAGATTATAGATTTCACTAACAAAGATAAAGTAAGAGCGGTAGAAAAAAAAAAACGAAAAAATGGAAGCAAAGGGGGGAAGAAAAGATAATAAGAAATGGCATCGAAGTATTTATTTTATAATATATATATTTTTCGAATAAGTCAATAAACTCAAATTTATATTGTGATTGTATTGTGAATCTTTTATTGAATCTTTCTAATTTATCTAACTGATTGGAATTTCAGATAAAACTTGTACCTAGTTGTATTACACAATACAACTTGTATATTTTGTAGATATATATTATTGTTATTATAGAATTATATTTCGAATTATTTTATATAATATTTTTATATTATTTAATTTTTGAATATTAGTTTTTTATTTTTTTCCATGGGGAGAGATGGCTGAGTGGACGAAAGCGTCGGATTGCTAATCCGTTGTACGATTCATTCGTACCGAGGGTTCGAATCCCTCTCTTTCCGTTTCCATTAATGACTTAATAGTTGATTTATCTTTCGAATTTTTTCAATCTTTTTGATTTTTTCAAAAGAATTACAAATTATATATAATTACAAATATCAAATAGAATTTTTTTCTATTTTTTTTTCATCTATTTTTATTTCTAATTTTATAAAATGAAAAATCAAGTAAAGAAACCCCCCTTTATTCTTCGCGTCCAGGATTGCGTCCTGGATCATTAGATAGAAATCCGAAAATGAAGAGAGAAACAAAGAATATCACTACTGTGTAAACAAAGAGTTTGAGAGTAAGCATTACACAATCTCCAAGATTATTATTATTTTTTTTTTTGAAAAAAGAGAATAGAGAATCTATTTTAATACCGCATATCCTATTTTGATACCGAAAACCAAAGAAGGTAGTTTTTAGAAATCGAAAAGAATTTTTTTTATACCCACCTGTGGAGGATCACAATAAGGTTTTTCATTCACGGAAAATCAAAATAGTTAGAATGGTAAAAGGAGGCGATCCGAATCGCGGTTATCCAAGAATTCTCATGTTTGAATCAAGAGTTCATACTGTAAGATTTGTCTGATCTTATCAATTATTAGTATTCGCATCATTTTTCTCGAAAAAATCATTCATTTTTCTAGGACAAGATGAAAGATTTCATCGAAAGCTTACAGCAGCTTGCCAAACAAAGGCTAAGAGAAAAAAGAGTACAGGTATGACTGGCATAAAATCTACGATTGGACTCAAAAAATCGTAGGCTTCGGGTAATTTGACTAAGAAAAAACTACTCGAATAAAGGGCAGAATTAAGACAGATCAAACTTAAGATATTAAGCATAACAGACATTTTGTTTTTAAGATAATTGTATTTTGATTGAGTTCTTCATAGAAGGAAAAAATGAAGAAAAAAAAAAAGAAAGATCAAAAATCCTTCTTTTTTTTTTTGAACTTACTCACTCAACCAAAAAACTTTCCATTCTCTTTTGAGAATAGAAAAAATTCTACTTTCATACAATATCTTAATGTAATTATATGTAATGATCAATAAATTCAGGATAATTCTATATCTACATGCGTCAAAATACTAACAATAGAATCTAATTTTTTTCTTTAGATATTTTGGCTGGAATTGACGAACAATCAATAACAACATTAGTCTTTATTAGTGTCGAATAGAAATCAAAGTGGGGCGTGGCCAAGTGGTAAGGCGTCGGGTTTTGGTCCCGCTATTCGAAGGTTCGAATCCTTCCGTCCCAGAGTAAGGGCATGTGTAATTCTAGTAAATAATTCAAATTGTATTTTTCCGTTTCTAAAGTGTAATATTGGATAGAATTTGATTCTTTCCGCTAATTATTCTAACCAAAATGAATCTTATCTTTTTTTAAATTTCACAAATTCACAAAAAGGGATGATAAGTGTTCAAATGCCGCGCAGATACAACTGAATCTGTTGGGGATTTAGGCAAGATGGGGTTATAGATTACACGAAATTGAATTCCAAAAAAAGGGGGTGTCATATACCCGCCCCTTATATTCATATAGAATAGAAGGAAGTTTGTTATTTTTTTTTATTCATTCCGGGAAAAGAAATTGTATTTTTCCAATCGATTTTTTCATTTTTATTGTTTTTATTGGATGTAAAACAAATTGGAATTTTTTTTCATTATTGAAATTGAAAAAAAAAAATGAAAAATAACTTAATATATATTCTAAATCTTATGTGCTGACTGTCCTAACTGAACTAATGACTATTCATGATTCTATAACTTAATCAACCGCATAGCGGTTCCAAATTCGAGGAATGTTATGGTAAAACTTCGTTTGAAACGATGTGGTAGAAAGCAACGTGCGACTTGAAGGACATGATCTGTTGTGGATTCTTATATCCACCATTCTATAATCTAATTAAGGGATGCTCTTGACTCGACATCCTTTGTTCTCCTCCACTCGAACCCGCATTTTTTGTTGGGGTGTGATGGAAATAGTACATGATGGAGCTCGAGTAGAAAGTATTGATTCATTTCTTAAGGGGAAAGGGTCTAGGGTTAATGTTAATCAATAAGTTGGAACAACTTCGTAAGTATATCTTTGACAGAGATACCGAAAGGACCCCAATCAGGCAAGTTTCAAATCTTAAAGGAAATTTTGTTGGGATTGATAAAACCTTTTCGATAAAAATTATATATATCGTGTGGGAATCCGCCGTTCATATGATTCTTTGATAGAAAGAAATAACAAAAAGGTATGTTGCTGTCATTTTTGAAAGGATTAAAAATCAACGAAGTAAGGTCTAAACCTAATGATTCAAAACAAAGATAAAAGATTCCGGAACAAGGAAACATCCTTTTATTTTCTATTTTCAATTTGAATTGTCGCACCAATTAACAATTGGATTTGAATCAGAATGCAGAATTCAAATCGATTCTAAATGAGACAAAAAAGGGTATTCGAGACTGCTCAATAAATGAAATGCCAAAGGATTTTTTTTTGGCTATTTGAAAGTTATTTAACTTGAGTTATGAGTATACAAATGATTTTCTTTTTTTAGGAAAGAAAAAGGACTTAATTCTTCATTTAATTCATTTGATGATTTTATGGACTTTTTTGATTTGCCATTCAAATACATAACTTCGAATCATTTTTCTCGAGCCGTACGAGGAGAAAACTTCCTATACGTTTCCAAGGGGGGTTGCTGTTGATCTAATCTATCCCAATGAGCCGTCTATCGAATCGTTGCAATTGATGTTCGGTCCAGAAGAGAGGGAAGAGATCTGCGAAAAGTGGGTTTTTATGATCCAATAAGGAATCAAACTTATTTAAACGTTCCTGCTATTCTATATTTTCTTGAAAAAGGTGCTCAACCTACGGAAACCGTTTATGATATTTTAAAGAGGGCAGAGATTTTTAAAGAATTTTGACTTAATTAAAAGAAGTTCAATTAATGAAATAAAAAAAAAAAAAAAGAGAGAATGAGGTTCTAGCTTGGTATAACTTTTTTTATTCTTCCTTTTCTATTCATCTATTTATGTATATTTTTTATGTAGTGCCAATCCAACACAAGTTTTTTTTTGTTATACTTAACTTATATTTTTCTCTTTATATTTCAATTTCATAATTTCTATACTATTTCTATTTATTATTAATTATTATTATAAAATTATGAAATGAAATTTTGTTTCTTTTTACATTGTAATTGTAGTAATTGTATTTTTTATATTGACAAGAGTGTATTGAACAAATATAATTAATTCAATCGTGAAGTAAAAATCAATAAAAAGTGGTATGTCTTCTGCCCAATACATAGGGTTTTTTTACTTTATTCAAGGATTCGTTGAATTTGTTGCGATACAAAATTTGTATTCAAAAAAAAAAGGGATAATATTTTGTCTAGAAATGCTTTTTATTTTATCTAAAAATTTCTTGTATTGTCATCTGATCTCTTTGTTTTTATGTTCAGAATCAATTAGAAAACTTTGTTTGTTGGATTTATTGCTAATTCAAGATTTTGATTACAGATTACAATCAAAGTTTTTTATTTGAATTTTATTTTGATCCCGATTGTATCTACATAACATATATATTTTGGGGGTTGCTAACTCAACGGTAGAGTACTCGGCTTTTAAGTGCGGCTAGGATCTTTTACATATTTGGATGAAGCAAGGAATTCGTCTACATCATCGGTAGAGTTTATCAGACCACGACTGATCCTGAAAGGAAATGAATGGAAAAAAGAGCATGTCGTATCAATCGAGAATTCGGAGAATATTTCATTCGTACCAAATCGGTACCAAACATTTTTTGAATTGAACGAAATGAATTCGGAAGTTTGGTCGATTGAATAAATGGATCGAGCCCTATGGTTCAAATTCTAGGGAAAGAAAGAGCAACGAGCTTATCTTCGTAATTTGAATGATTACCCGATCTAATTAAACGTTAAAAAAAATTAGTGACTGATGCGGGAAAGGCTTCTCCCACGAGTGAATTATTTCGTTTTTAGTGAATCCTAACTATTAGATTATC